AGGGAATAGCAAATTTTTCCTATACAACCTCTAAGAACAAAAAGATTTAATTAGAAATATCGACAGATTCTTGCGGAGTCCAAATCAAACAAATCTAAAAAATGAAATAAAAAAAAGATCCACTATTCTAATTTCATCTCTATCGAATTTGAATATCAGAATAGTTGATATACTTCTGATTCAATGGGTTAGGTCGACTTACTTTTTCTTTTGTTGATTTAGAATCTTTCCGATTTCTTTTGATTGGAATAATAGAAAATAGGAATATCCGGAAATTTAAGGGGATAACTTATCATTATTCATTCATTATAATCAAAATAATAAAAAAATGTTCTACTTCCTAAGAATGATAACGAGAATTTATTAGAATTCAGAATTCCATTTTCTAATGATTTCTAATGAAATTCTACGATTCCTTAGTTTTTTTTTATTCCAAACATAAACAATATCTCTATTCTCTCTTCAAATATGAATACTACCGCTGGAGTTTTATGAAAAAAAGAAAAAAAAAAAAGCCCCTTATCGGATTTGAACCGATGACTTACGCCTTACCATGGCGTTACTCTACCACTGAGTTAAAAGGGCCCCGTTTGGTTCAATTCCTGAATAAGGAACTAGCCACTATGAGTCTAGTGCATATATTTATTACTGCATATACTTATTCTATATGATTATATGAAAGTTATATGAAATTAGAATAAATGTACATAGATACGTTTTATCTGCATAGCGGCTCATTAAGGAACAAGAAATTGGATTTACCTAGTGAGTATAGTATAGGTAAAATGGGTTTATTGATATTCGAGTTTCAAAATATCAATGGAATGAATTATTTCAAAACCGATTCAAATTGAATTGATCCTCATACTAACGAAATTCATTTGATTGATACGTATATCCACCAATTCAAAACATAGATACAAGATTTTTCACCGAATTGTTGATAAACGGATTCAATTTGTCTCTCAACCAAATTCTTATCAAAAAAACCCTTTTCAATAACTTGTTAATCCCTATCCCTCTTCCCGGATTTCCAGATTTATTATCGTTTTTTTAATTTCCCGGCTTAGTGTGAGATAGAAATATGCCCCCCGAATCCTTCTTAACAATGAATGAAAGTGAAAGAAATGAAGTTTAAACCCCTCGCCTTTTCTTTTCCGGCAAACCAATCATTCTGCGAAAGGCTCCTATCTCTCTTTCGTATTACTTTTTTTTTTTTTTCTATTATTAGATATTAGAATAGAATTTGAATTATAGGGTGGGAATTGGAATGAACAATTTAAAAACGAAAATGATGAATCAAAAAATTCTATGGAATTATGAAAAATGGAAAGATCCTTCTGATCGAGTCATATCATTCCATTATATTGACAATTTCAAAAAACTGTTCATACTATGAACATAGTATAATGGCGGTCGGGCAAGTATGCCCCCATCGTCTAGTGGTTCAGGACATCTCTCTTTCAAGGAGGCAGCGGGGATTCGACTTCCCCTGGGGGTAGGGTTAGGGTACTACGAAAGGAACTTGATCGTGGATTATCAATAAGGACTAAAATGGATTTTTCCTGGGTCGATGCCCGAGGGGTTAATGGGGACGGACTGTAAATTCGTTGGCAACATGTCTACGCTGGTTCAAATCCAGCTCGGCCCAATAATTCGCCGATCTACCATGAAATGATGTAACCGTTTGTTGTTCTCCGGAAATGCTCAATGAACTTTGATACACAAGAATAAAAATCTGCTACATTCCTACCACTATTTCTATTTATTTTATTACCCATTTTTTTTCCACAAATTCGGATCTTGCTAATGATCTAGATTCATATCAAGATCTGTAAGTATAAAGTCTAAATAAAAAGAGACTCTTTTTTTTTTTTATTGGATTTATTGAAAGATTTATTTTTCAATCGATTGCGAAATAACAACCGGATTATTAGTAATCGGTGTAGATCTTGCTAAAGTGCATATCCATATAAATCTATATAAATATAAATATCAACATATTAGTCCCGCCTCCGCCAGTTAGAACAAGACAATTCTAATCTAAAATAGAAATAGAAAAAGGTTTGAATGAAATCGTAAGAATATGCATGCTGTGCACTTTTTTCCTGGGATTGTAGTTCAATTGGTCAGAGCACCGCCCTGTCAAGGCGGAAGCTACGGGTTCGAGCCCCGTCAGTCCCGATGGATAGAAATCCAATAAAAAAATACATCAATTCATTTCTTCTGTGAAAGGGAGTCAAAATAACAAATATAATCTCATTCCTAACAGGGATCTCTTTTTCTTTTTTTCCTTTCACATTTCTCATCAAACGAATAGGGTAATTTCCATTTGTTCAACTAATACTAATACTGATTGATGAAAAAAAGCATATGTGGATTAGCACAATTATTAGTAACGTCGTATTCAATTCAGGATTCCAAGAGAAAGAGATACCGTACTACTAGACCTGGCTTTTTTGATTACTCCCCATTTGTGTAATGAAATAGAGTACTAATGAATATGTTTACAGCGAACACACACAACACAAATAAAATTTGCACAATACAAAAAAAAGGAGTTTTTTTTTATTTTGATAGAACACTTTAGGATTCAAAGTTTATCCCCCTCTGGCTCCGATTTTGTATAACCTCAAGTACTAAGTATCAATTTCAATTCCTAATTATTTGCATTTTAAACAATCTATCTCATTCCAATTTTACACTGAACTTTTGATATATGTTTATCCTATTACTAATCGAGGGATGAGAATATTAAAAAAAAAAAGGAAAGGAATTTTTGAGTGGATCAGAAATCCATTTTTTTAATTAGGTTTGGTATGGATAAATGGTCTTCCTATGTTATACTATTCAATTCTTGACGATGAATCGATTTGATAGTTCAGATATTGTTATTCATGATATTGATCCGATTCGATATCATCGAGATGTAATTTATACCATTGAATTTACCGACGAAAGATTTATCATCTCTATGGGATTAAATCCCGAGTTATTGTGAATTAAAGAGAAATCTAACGATGATATTATGGAAGTAAATATTCTCGCATTTATTGCTACTGCACTGTTCATTCTAGTTCCTACTGCCTTCTTACTTATAATTTACGTAAAAACGGTAAGTCAAAGTGATTAATTTGACTTAAACTTTACTTCTTAGTTCTTATCAATGCAATGATGGCAGATAAAATGAAAAGGGATTTCAGATTTCAATCTTACTCTTAAATGAAATGATCGGACTAGAATCAGCAGTATTCTATGAAATCTGATAGTATGGTAGAAAGAAATAAAATCTATTTCTTTCTACCACAATACTATTACATAATACTATCTATTATTGTATATTACTATCTATTATTGTATATTATTGTAGTGTATAAAGTTTTACTCTATAAAGATAGAGGTTTAATATGAATCTATTTACAATATCTATCTTCATATATATATAGAATATCAATCACATATATGTAATGCACATAACGTCCCAATTTTTTTTTGTTTCATCTATTTGATTTGTATTGGTTCCAATCAATCTGAAATAATCAAAAGGCAACTCTTTTTCGTCCGATTCGAATTTCTGGATTTCTTATTATTTTCAAGACCAATCCTGGTATCATATTATATCATATTAAAAAAAATAATTTTTTTAGCATTTCGAAGAAGTAATTGATTCAATTAATAAATTAAATAGTTAACAGATGATCTAGGGGTTCTATGGGAAACTTTTTCCTATTTCGAAAATATTAGTAAAACCCAACCGATTTTTAACGTTTGAACCATGATATGAAATAAAAACATAAATCCAATTTCGAAACTCAAATAAATCAAAAACCAAATAATAAAACAAGCGATAAGCACGTAATATGTGACTCGCTTAAGGCAAGGGCAATATCTTATTATTGTGTAGTATCTCCTTAGACAACTACTATGTCCATTTTGTTTCTATAGAAAGTGTGTATTCGTGCTTAATATTAATAACTAATAAAAAACAGATTTCTTTTCTCTTTGAAAAAAGTGAAAAGGGGGGGGGGATAAAAAAATAAATAAAATAAAAAAAAAGGGTTCCGCGGTTTCTCATTGTCCATATATAATTTTGGTAAGAGCCAGTTCATCGAATTTTTAGTTTGTATTACCTTGACTTTGAAAATACGAACATGGGAAAAAGTCAAATATTTGTTTAATTGAAAGAGTATTTTCTATTTCTATATTATCTATAGAATACATTATTCCATTCGAATATACTATAATTCCGAAATATAGAGATATTTTTGAATTATTCAATTAATGAATTAAATAGAAAAAAAAATTTCAGAAATCATCTAGAAAACGATGGATACAGTTTTCTTTTCGTTTTTTCCCCCAACTCAATTAGTAGTATTTTTAGAGTCCACTTCTTCCCCATACTACGAGGGAAAGGGAAAATGTAAAGACTACCATTAAAGCAGCCCAAGCGAGACTGACTATATCCATGTAAATTATGTCTCCTATTTCTATCAATATGAAGGAATTTTTTTATTTTTGTTATTGTTCACTAAAAATAAATAATAGTGGAATCGCTGGCACAGAGTCAAAAGGGGATTCTGACCTAACATCATATATCTTAGAATCCAATAAATCCAATTATAATATCTAACAAGTTCGTATATCATCTCTAGTATAATCAGAAAACATTAAGTATAAACAAAATATCCGTAGACACCCTTGGAAGTATTAAGGGAATGAATGTTACTAACAGGTAGGAATAATAAGACCTATGTGTTATTTTGATTTTGTTGTCTTCGATTTCATTAAGTCAAAAAGATATATAGAATCAAGATAGATCGCATCGCATATTCTTATTTCCATTTAATCTAATCCTTACCGTCTCTCGATTGTCTCTGTAAAACAATCGGAAGACAGCCGAATAAATTCTTTCACTAGGGGTTTCCGAAAAGAATTCTTTCTTTTCTTTTTATTTTTAATTAAATTAAAAAATTGAATTTCGAAAATATGATTCAAAAATTTTAAAGAATATTATATTAATTCTATTAATTTATAAAAAATTCAATTGATAAATATTTAAAATCTTCTAAATATTAATAAATATTTCGATTTCATGTTTCAATTTATTAGAATATTAAATTAGAATATTCTTTTTTGACTAAAATGGAATATGGATATAATCTTATTATTATTTATTTATATTTAATTTAATAATGAATTTAATTTCAATTTCAAAATATTTAATAAAAAGAAAATAAAAAAAAAATATTTAATTTCTATTTATATATTAGTATTAGATACTTTATATATTCGAATTTTTTAAAATTATATATATATAATAATATAAAATTTAATTAATATTAATAAATATTAATACCATATAATAGAATTAATACCATATAATAGAATTAGAAATTCTAATAGAATTAGAATATTGAAATTGAATTTCCTATTTTGAATTTATTTATTTATTTTGAATTTTTCTTTTATAAATTAGAATTCTAAATAAGAATAAATAAGAAATTGAATATATGAATATAATATATTAATATTTCTATAATATTGAATATTTCTATTATAAATAGATTTTTATATTCTATTTATAAATAGAAAATTGATAAATAGAAAAAAGAAATAAAAAAAAAAAAAAAAGCCAATTAGCTATTCAATCTAACTAATATTGAATAAATGCCGGAGTGCTCATATACTTTCAGGAGTCTGTATACAAAGTCTTTTTCGCCCCCTCGACAACGAAAAATGGAATTCGATTCTCTGTCCGATCTATATCTATCCCTATCCAATCTAATTCAAAAGACCCAGTCAGTAGACAAACACTACATTAGTAGTGCAAGAAAGAACTATCATATGAAGATTTACCGATTCCTTTTCACTACTAGAATCTTTCTTGAATTCTTGAATATGAGACCTAAGGATTTATAGAATTAAAGAATAAAACCTACAGATGCTTAGAATTTAGAATCAAGGAAGTCTCAAGAGTCCCCTTCCCCCGCTTGCTTCTGCTGGAAAAAAATTGTCAAGTTTTCTATCAACAAAACGGAATAAGCTATTTTGTCGATCAGGCGACACCCGGATTTGAACTGGGGAAAAAGGATTTGCAGTCCCCCGCCTTACCGCTCGGCCATGCCGCCAAAATGATACAAAAAATAGATGAGAATACTCCCCCAAAAACTAAAAAAGGAGGTTCTCAACTTTTTTTTTTATTTATTTCTATTTGTTTGTATCTTGTATCTTCTATTTTGTTTTCCTTAATCCCGTTAGACCCCCCCTTTTTTTTTTTTTCTATTGAAAAAAAAACGAACGTGCATTTTCAGTCAAAAAAGCTAAAATTCAGGACAAATCGGAACCATTAACTATTAATTTAATTCATGAATTTAAATTCAAAAAAAAAAGGGGGGGTTCCTAATAAGATAAGAAAATACAAATTGAGACATAACTAATCGGTATTTCTTTTTCAAGAAAAAAAATACCATTTCAATTATAACAGCAATTATCAGTATATGTAAACCCTAGAACATAAATTGTTACACGGATATTATCTAATCGGGTATCTTATACGTATATAATGCCTATAAGAGAATTTTCAAGAAATTCTCGTACTTGCATTTTTTTTTACAATTTTTCATTAAATAGATTTTAATTTAAATAGATTGAATAGAAAATAAAAATTTAACACGACATGGGCTGTTCCGAATGAATAGGACTGCAATAAAGGAAGAAACATCTATATCTATATAGATAACTATAGCTAGACTAGAGTTATATCTGCACATGTTTAATAAATAGAAATCCAAGCCTTATTACGCACCTCAATCCTATTTTACAGATTCTACTAAAAAAATAGGTAAAATTTTCTCTCTTCTTTGTGCGAATTCGAATTCTTTTTTGAACAATTGAATCAGTGAAAAGGTTAAGTGCTAAAAAAAAATTCTATATTTTTCTGATTATTAGGTCTTTATCTCATCGACCAGATCAAATTTCCAATTCATTTATTTTTCTAGTATCCAATCGAATTGGATTGGAATATGGGATATCATAATAATGGTAGAAATGGAATCCATTTTTTGTTCGGATATTTTTTAAAAAACTCTATAAGTGTAGGTGGAATTTTTCAATTCCTTTCCATTTAGAATTTATATTCTATCCGTTTGTTGCAAATTCCAATTTTAGTATAAGATTATTCTATTTATTCCTCCGTTCATAGGTATTTCATACATTCCATATACGGAGTTAGGTAAAATTTCATGTAATTCAGTAAAAAAAAAATAGAAATTCCATTATTTCTAAATCGATTCATATCATTCGATGAAGAATGGAAGCAAATAGTGGGATATTTTTCTATAAATGGGTAAAGTTAAAATGCTTGGGGGTGAAAATGCGGGAATGTCTACAATACCCGGGTTGAATCAGATACAAATTGAAGGGTTTTGTAGGTTCATTGATCAGGGCTTAAGAGAAGAACTTTCTAAGTTTCCAAAAATTGAAGATACGGATCAAGAAATT